ATGTGCATTATTTAAATAGTGTAAATAGATGCACTTTAAGCTTTAAAATATACTACTAGGGGTTTTCCTGTTTCCGGGGGGTTTTCAGGAGTGTTAGCTATCTTAGGAGTATAGGGGGGTAGGGGGGTTTTACGCGTAGAAACCCCAGGGGGTATCTTAGGTATTCTCCGAGTAATATTAATAATTTATGCTCTTGATATCCTAATATGCAACTCTTTATACAATGTCATTTCACCACTAATACTATTTCCTCGCGCGCAAGGAAATGTTCAACCTTGTCAACTATTACCGTGTGCACTCTGAAATGTCAATTGAAAGGAAACCAAAAAAGAGAACCAGCCACCCGCTGGAGAGAAGGCCCGGCATGGTGGGTGTCCCGGAGATGTACTCCACCATTAACTTATGTAAGCGTCGATGAAAGTGTGGGGAGTAATATCAATCAATGGCCCTGAAATAGGAACCAAATGCCAGGAATAGTTCACTAAGTGAAACCCCCACAGTCATTGCACCTCACCTTCATGAGCCGTGATCATTAAGAAATCAACTGATGGTCGGTTCTTACTACATTAAGAATCTGAGGAATAATAGGATTTTGAGTCCTGGTATATCTTAACTCATGAATAATGTGTTAGGTCTTAAGTTTCGCCATTCCTAGATATAATAGTAGTGTTGGATTTTCAAGGTCTGGTTTATGAAACCCTTAGTTGATATTTTAAAACATGAATGTTATAAGCCTAGATATGGTTATTAAACATGTATGTACTTGAATACCATTGATATGGTTAATATAATGTTATGGTGTTAATACATATATGTACATGCACGTACATATCAAAAAGTAGTTTAACTAAGAATACTAGCTTTGGGAGTTAGTGGTAGGGGTTAAAATCCCTTCTTTTTGAGCAGTAGAGGGGATTCTAACCCCTGGCGTCCGGTTTACAAGACCGGCGCTCTGAGACTGAGCTACTAGTGCAAAGCCATCCGAGGGCCTTGTTTTCTAATCACCCTGCCAGTGGGGTAATAACTAGGAATAGGAAGAAGTACAAGAGGGAGGCGATTTGACCAATAATGATGAATGGGTGTTCAACGGGCATGCCTCCAATTCATGTTAGAATGGCGACGTTTGCAATGAGAGTTCAGAATAGGAATTGGGTTACGGGCCGGAATGTTAGGCCTCGTTGTTTTGATGTATGGAGGATGGGGACAACTATAAGTACTAGGATGGAGGCAAGAAGGGCTAGGACTCCTCCTAGTTTGTTTGGGATCGAACGGAGAATGGCGTATGCGAACAAGAAGTATCATTCAGGCTTGATGTGTGGGGGAGTTACAAGGGGGTTGGCGGGGGTGAAATTGTCGGGGTCTCCCAGGAGGTTAGGGGAGAATAGTGCCAAGGATGTAAGTGCGATGAGGACAGCTGCGAACCCCAGGAGGTCTTTATAGGAGAAGTAGGGGTGGAATGAAATTTTGTCTACGTCTGAGTTTAGACCCAGGGGGTTGTTTGATCCCGTTTCATGTAGGAAGAGAAGGTGAATCATGGTTGCGGCTGCAATGACAAAGGGGAATAGGAAGTGGAAGGCGAAGAATCGGGTGAGAGTGGCGTTATCTACTGAGAAGCCACCTCAGATTCATTGGACCAGTGTGTTCCCAACATAAGGAACAGCGGAGAGGAGGTTGGTAATAACGGTAGCTCCTCAAAATGACATCTGTCCTCAGGGAAGTACATACCCTACAAAGGCAGTCATCATTACGAGGAGAAGGAGCACGACTCCGATGTTTCATGTCTCTTTGTAAAGGTACGAGCCGTAGTAGAGGCCTCGGCCAATGTGAAGGTAGATGCAGATGAAGAAGAAAGAAGCTCCATTAGCGTGCATATTCCGAATAAGTCACCCGTAGTTTACGTCTCGGCAGATGTGTGCTACGGATGAGAAGGCTGTGGCAATGTCAGAGGTGTAGTGTATAGCGAGGAACAGTCCTGTGAGAATTTGGATGATTAAGCAGAGGCCTAGGAGGGAGCCAAAGTTTCATCAAACTGAGATATTGGAGGGGGCGGGGAGGTCAACTAATGCGTTATTAGCAATTTTTAGTAGGGGGTGGGTTTTGCGGAGGCTTGCCATTAGGGTTCTTGTAGTTGAATAACAACGGTGGTTTTTCAAGCCATTAGTCCTGGTTAGAATCCTGGCAGGAATTATGACTTATATTATGTCTTTGTTTTTATTTGGTTTAGTGTTGGGATTAGTTGCGGTTGCTTCTAATCCTTCTCCTTACTTTGCTGCGCTAGGGTTGGTAGTAGTAGCGGGCTTGGGGTGTGGTGTATTAGTGGGACATGGGGGCTCTTTTTTATCTTTGGTCCTGTTCTTAATTTATTTGGGAGGGATGTTGGTTGTATTTGCGTATTCGGCAGCGCTTGCTGCTGAGCCGTATCCTGAGAGTCTAGGGAGTCGACCTGTTGCAGTGTACATGTTAATGTACGTGGTAGGGGTGGCCTTAGTTTCTGGTCTGTTTTGAGGTGGGTGGTATGAGTCCTCTTGAGTGTCCGTGGACGAGCTCGGTGAGTTTTCTGTCCTCCGAGGGGATACTGGAGGGGTTGCATTAATGTATTCACTGGGAGGGGGGATGTTAGTCATCAGTGCGTGGGTGCTCCTCCTTACTTTGTTTGTTGTGTTAGAATTAACACGGGGTCTAAGCCGGGGCACGCTCCGAGCAGTTTAAAGTACAAATACAAGTGTTGCAAGAGCAAGGGTAAGGAGGAAGAAGGTGAGGTAGGTTTTGATTATACCTTGTTGGGCGTTGCTTGCTGTTGTAATTAAAGGGATATTAGAGGAGGCTACGGCTTTAGGGCCTGTTTTTTCTAATCAGGTTTGGTCAATTATTTGACTGGCAATTATTTGGCCAAGGGTGAGGTTCAGTTTTGGTGTGAGGCGGTGAATCACTGCTGGGAAGAAGCCTAGTATGTTGGAGAAGTGGTGGGAGGCCAGTTGAGGGGTGGGTTTGTACTGTTTGCTTGTTAGGGAAGCCAGTTCTAGGGCTAGAAGTAAGCCAAGAATGGTGACGGTTAAGGCAGCCAGCTTTAGTAGAGGGGGTATAGATATCACGGGCGTTTTCAGGGGAATAATATTTGAGGTAATCAAGAGGCCGGCGATAATGCTTCCTCAGGCAAGTCGTTTGATAGGGTTAATGACTGCCGGGTTGTTTTCGTTGATAGGGGATAGTGAGTTAAATCGGGGGTGGCCTATAGCTACGAAGAAAATAACACGAAGGCTGTAAATAGCTGTGAAGGAGGTGGCCAGAAGGGTCAGGGTTAGGGCTCAGGCGTTAAGGTGGGATGTGTTTAGTGCTTCAATGATGGCGTCTTTGGAGAAGAATCCTGCTAGGAAGGGGGTGCCTGTGAGGGCTAAACTACCAATGGTAAAGCAGGAGGATGTGAAGGGGGTGAGATGGTGCATGCCTCCTATTTTCCGAATGTCTTGCTCGTCGTTAAGGCTGTGAATAATTGAGCCGGAACATAGGAAGAGTATAGCTTTGAAGAAAGCGTGGGTGCAGATGTGGAGGAATGCAAGTTGGGGTTGATTAAGCCCGATAGTTACTATTATTAGGCCTAGTTGGCTTGATGTGGAGAAGGCAACGATTTTTTTGATGTCGTTTTGAGTGAGGGCACAAGTGGCGGTAAATAGTGTGGTTAGGGCTCCTAAGCATAGGCAGGTGGTTAAAGCAGTTTGATTGTTTTCCATCAGTGGGCTTATTCGGACTAGGAGAAAAATACCTGCGACATCCATAGTGCTAGAGTGCAGCATGGCATAGACCGGTGTGGGACCCTCTATGGCACAGGGAAGTCACGGGTGTATTCCAAATTGCTCTGATTTACCAGTGGCGGCAACAATCAACCCTAAGACAGGGACGGTAAGGTCGAAGTCTTTAGCGGCTGCAAATATTTGTTGCATTTCTCAGGAGTTGAGGTTTGTTGCTATTCAGGCTATGGCGAAAATTAGTCCAATATCCCCGACCCGATTGTATAGGACTGCTTGCAGGGCGGCGGTGTTCGCGTCCGCTCGTCCGTATCATCAGCCGATGAGGAGGAATGACATGATCCCTACACCTTCTCATCCAATAAAGATTTGGAACATGTTGTTGGCTGTCACTAGAATGATCATAGCGATAAGGAAGACAAGGAGGTACTTAAAGAATCGGTTTATGAAGGGGTCTGCGTGCATGTACCATGATGCGAACTCAAGGATTGATCAGGTAACATATAGGGCAATTGGGGTGAAGATAATTGAATAGTGGTCAAATTTGAAGCTGATATTTACATCGAAGGTTATTGTATTTATTCAGTTTCAGTTGGTGATAATTGTTTCTGCGCCTTCATTGAGGAACAGAAACAGCGGGAGGAGGCTAACAAAGAAGGCTAGTTTGACTGCTGTTTTAACTTGAGATAAGGCTCAGTCGGCTTCTCGGGGGCGGGGATTGAGGGTTGTGAGTACAGGGTATGCTAAGAGCGTAAAGATAATGATCAAGCTCGACGTCATTATAAGTGAAGTGGGGTGCATAGCTGCTACTTGGATTTGCACCAAGAGTTTTTGGTTCCTAAGACCAACGGATGAGCTGTTATCCTTTAGGAGCGGTTCGAGTGAGCCCAGGGGTTCAACCAAGGTGGCGAAGATTAGCAGTCTTCGTTGCTAGCGAGCCTCTCTCGGTGGATAAGGGGATTTTAACCTCTGTTTTTAGAATCACAATCTAACGTTTTTGTTAAACTATATCTACAAGTGGCTCACCCTCAAACTAGTTCAGGTTTGAGGATTAGCAGGATTAAGGGGAGGAGGTGCAGGGCTATTAGGAGGTGTTCTCGAGAGTGGGAGGGGTCTAGGGCAATGATATGTGCCGGGAGGGGGCCCCGTTGAGTCATGAGGAATATGTAGAGTGAATAGCCTGCAGTGATCAGGGTTCCGGCTCCTGTTAGGGCGAGGGTTCATCACGATCAGTTGAATAGTGATGTGATAATTATTAGTTCGCCTATAAGATTTGGTAGAGGTGGCAAGGCTAGGTTGGCAAGACTGGCGATGAATCATCATGTTGTTATTAGTGGAAGAGCTATTTGTAGGCCTCGTGCTAGAACTATGGTTCGGCTGTGTGTGCGTTCATAGTTAGTATTTGCTAGGCAGAATAGGGCGGAGGATGTTAAGCCGTGTGCGATCATAAGAATAAGAGCCCCAGTAAAGCCTCAGGGCGTTTGGATGAGGATGCCACCTACTACTAGGCCTATGTGGCTTACTGAGGAGTAAGCAATGAGAGACTTTAGGTCTGTTTGACGTAGGCAGATGGAGCCTGTTATAATGACCCCTCAGAGGGCGAAGATGATGAATGGGTAACTTAATTCTTTGGTGAGTGGTTCTAGCATAACAAGTATACGTATCATTCCATATCCCCCTAGTTTTAGAAGTACAGCAGCAAGAATCATGGAGCCTGCAACTGGGGCTTCGACATGGGCCTTGGGGAGTCAAAGGTGAACGCCATAGAGGGGTATTTTCACTAAGAATGCCAGGAGACAGGCTGCTCATCATAGTTTGTCTGCGTAAGTAACAAGATGGGCGGGGTTGGAGTACTGAAGGGTTAGTAGGGAAAGGGTTCCTGTACTGTTTTGAAGAAGAAGCAGTGCAACGAGAAGGGGCAATGAGCCTGCTAGGGTGTAGAATAAAAAGTAGGTGCCTGCGTTAAGTCGTTCGGTTTGGTTGCCTCATCGGGTGATGAGGATCAGTGTGGGAATAAGGGTGGCTTCAAACATGACATAGAACATAATAATTTCTGTAGCGCCGAAGGCTATAATTAGGAAAATTTGTAGGGATGTGAGGAGTGTAATATATATTCGTTGTCGGTTGATTGGTTCAAGATTCGTATGGTTTTGGCTGGCAAGAATCATTAGGGGCAATAGTCAGCAGGTGAGGACCAGAAGGGGAGTGGAGAGGGGATCTGTTGCTATGTAGGGGTTGAGGGCGGATCACCCCGTCTCTGACAAATTTTTTAATCAGGTGAGGCTGGCTAGTGCAATTACTAGGCTGTGCATGAGGGTTGTGGGCCATAGTCATTTGGCAGGGGCTATTCAGGCGGTTGGGACAAGCATTAGGGTTGGAATGAGGATTTTTAGCATTGTAGGAGGTTTAGGCTTTGTAGGCGGTCGGTTCCGTGAGTGCGGGCGGTGGCTACTAGTAGTGCAAGGCCTGCGCTTGCTTCACAAGCTGAAAATGCTAGCAGAAGCATGGGAGAAGCTGAGAAGCTGGTAGTGTTTAGTTGCAGGGTTCATAAGGAGAGGGCAATAAATAGAGAGAGTATTATCCCCTCTAAACACAGTAGGGCAGAGAGAAGGTGGGTTCGATGGAATGCTAGGCCTGTTAATCCTAGTATAAAGGCCGATGAAAAAGTGAAGTGAACGGGGGTCATTAGGTGATTGTGGCCTTTAACCCCAAGTTTTTGAGCCGAAATCAAATGTTTTACTTAAACTAATTGCCTATTCGGCCCATTCTAAGCCGCCTTGGAGTCATTCATAAATTAGGCCTAAAGTAAGAAGGACGAGGACGGCTGAGGCTCAGAGGAAGGTAATTAAGGGGGAGGATAATTGGTCTCCTCAGGGGAGTGGGAGGAGGAGGGCAATTTCTAGGTCAAAAAGAAGGAAAAGAATGGCAACGAGGAAGAATCGGAGAGAGAAGGGGAGTCGGGCTGTGCCAAGGGGGTCAAAGCCGCATTCGTAGGGGGAGAGCTTTTCGTGGTCCGGGGTTATTTGAGGAAGTCAGAAAGAGACAATGGCTAGAATAATGGAGAGCACGATGGCGATGGTAATAATTGTTGTGACTAAATTCATTATCTTTCCTTGGATTTTAACCAAGACCTGGTGATTGGAAGTCACTAATACTAACTTTAGTACTAGAAAGATTATGAGCCTCATCAGTAGATGGAGATGTATAGGAATAGTCAAACAACGTCTACGAAGTGTCAGTATCAGGCAGCTGCTTCGAAGCCGAAGTGATGCTCGGATGTGAAATGGTATTGAACTTGACGGAGTAGGCAAATGGCTAAAAATGTTGAACCGATGATGACGTGTAGCCCGTGGAAGCCGGTTGCTACAAAGAATGTAGAGCCATAGACTCCGTCTGCAATTGTAAAGGGGGCTTCATAGTATTCCATGCCTTGGAGAAAGGTAAAGTAGAAGCCAAGGAGAATTGTTAGGAACAGGGATTGGATTGCCTGCTTTCGTTCACCTTCTATGATACTGTGGTGGGCTCAGGTCACTGTTACTCCTGAGGCAAGTAAAACGGCGGTGTTGAGTAGGGGCACTTCGAATGGGTCTAGGGGAGTAATGCCCGTGGGAGGTCAGCAGCCTCCTAATTCAGGGGTGGGTGCCAGGCTTGCGTGATAAAAGGCTCAGAAAAATCCTAGGAAAAAGAATACTTCTGAGGTAATGAAGAGGATCATGCCATACCGAAGTCCTTTTTGGACAGGGGGCGTGTGGTGCCCTTGGAAGGTGCCTTCTCGTACGATGTCTCGCCATCATTGATATATTGTAAGGAGGAGGAGGGCTAGTCCAAGAGTTATTAGTGTTGTGGAGTGGAAGTGGAATCAAATTGCGAGACCTGATGTTATTAATAGGGCGGCGACTGCGCCTGTTAGTGGTCAGGGGCTGGGGTCAACTATGTGGTATGCGTGTGCTTGGTGGGCCATTAGACGTTTTCTTGTAGGTAGAGGCTTAAGAGTAGGACAAAGACGTAGGCTTGAATTATAGCTACGGCGACTTCTAGGAGGGTTAGTAGGAACAGTAATGTTGCTGTGAGAATGGCCACGGTAGGCATTAAGGGTAATAATACGAATGCAGCTGTGGCAATTAGTTGAATCAGGAGGTGGCCGGCGGTAAGATTAGCTGTTAGCCGTACTCCTAGGGCTAAGGGACGAATAAATAGGCTAATTGTTTCGATAATAATTAAGACGGGAATCAGAAGGGTGGGTGTTCCTTCCGGCAGGAGATGTCCTAGGGCAATTGTTGGTTGGTTTCGCATTCCAATAATGACTGTTGCCAGTCAAAGGGGGACTGCAAGGCCCATGTTGAGGGACAATTGTGTGGTTGGGGTAAAGGTGTAGGGAAGGAGTCCAAGCATATTAAGGGTAATGAGGAAAAGCATAAGCGAAGTCAGGATAAGGGCTCATTTGTGACCCCCGGGGTTTAGGGGTAGAAGAAGTTGTTGGGTAAACCGGTTAATAAATCAATTTTGGAGGGTTAACATTCGGTTATTTAGTCATCGGGCGGAGGGAGTTGGGAAGAGAATTCAGGGGAGGCTGAGGGCAAGGGCTATTAGGGGAATGCCTAGGTATGAGGGGCTCATGAATTGGTCAAAAAAGCTTAATGTCATGGTCAGGTTCAGGGTTCTGTTTTGGGTTTTTGTGTGCTTTGAGGGGTTGGCTCGTTTGGGAAGGTGTGGGCTATAACTTTTGGAGGAAGAATTGTTAGGAAGACTAGTCAGGAGAAGACTAGAATAGCAAATCAAGGTGCGGGATTGAGTTGAGGCATGTCACTAAGGGTGGTTGGGAGTCACCAGTCTTTAGCTTAAAAGGCTAACGCTACGGCCCTGTTTAGCTTCTTAGCGAAGCGTCTTCAAGTATTAGGGATGATCAATTTTCAAAGTGTTCTAGGGGGACCGCCTCGACTACAATAGGCATGAAGCTATGGTTGGCTCCGCAGATTTCAGAGCATTGTCCATAGAAGACTCCGGGTCGGGATGCAATAAAGGCTGTTTGGTTTAGGCGTCCAGGAACTGCGTCTATTTTTACACCTAGGGCTGGGACTGCTCAGGAGTGGAGTACGTCTTCAGCAGAGACTAGAACCCGGATAGGGGATTCAACTGGAATTACTATTCGGTGGTCAGCTTCTAGGAGGCGGAACTGGCCGGGGGTAAGATCTTGTGTAGGAATTATGTAAGAGTCAAAGCCAAGATCTTCGTAGTCGGTATATTCATAACTTCAGTATCATTGGTGGCCCATGGCTTTAATTGTGAGGTGGGGGTCGTTGATCTCGTCCATAAGGTAGAGGATGCGAAGAGAAGGTAGGGCGATCAGAATAAGAATGACTGCTGGTAGGACGGTTCAGATGATTTCGATCTCTTGGGAGTCCAGGATATATTTATTAGTAAGTTTGGTGGAGACTATGGCCACAATAATGTAAAGTACTAGTGTACTGATTAGGAAAACGATCATTAAGGCGTGGTCATGGAAATGAAGAAGTTCTTCTATAACAGGTGAAGCTGCGTCTTGAAATCCTAGTTGTGAGGGATGTGCCATTATTTGTTCAAGACACGCGGGGGTTTAACCCACAATTCTGCCTTGACAAGGCAGTGTTATAACATTTTACTAGTGTCTTATGAAGAAAGTGACAGAGTGGTTATGTGGTTGGCTTGAAACCAACCCATGGGGGTTCAATTCCTCCCTTTCTCGGTTAGTTTGATTGAACTTGAACGAATGCAGGTTCCTCGAATGTATGATAAGGGGGAGGGCAGCCGTGCAGTCATTCCACGTTGGTCATGGTGAGTTCTACTGAAAGGACTTCACGTTTTGCAGCAAATGCTTCTCAGATAATAAATAAGAACATGATTACTGCTACGAGGGAGATTAGAGAGCCAATAGAAGAGACTGTGTTTCACAGAGTATAGGCGTCTGGGTAGTCAGAGTACCGTCGAGGCATTCCAGCTAGACCAAGGAAGTGTTGGGGGAAGAAGGTTAGGTTGACTCCTACAAACATAATTCCGAAGTGAATTTTTGTTCAAGTGCTGTGAAGGGTGTAGCCTGAGAATAGGGGAAATCAGTGTACAAAGGCGGCAACAATGGCAAATACGGCCCCTATTGATAGGACATAGTGGAAGTGGGCTACTACGTAGTATGTATCATGCAGAACAATGTCTAGAGAGGAGTTGGCTAGAACGATACCTGTTAAGCCTCCTACTGTAAAGAGGAAGATGAAGCCGAGGGCTCATAGCAGGGGTGTTTCTCATTTGATTGAGCCTCCATGAAGGGTTGCTAGTCAGCTAAAGACTTTTACACCGGTGGGAATTGCAATAATCATGGTAGCAGATGTAAAGTAGGCACGAGTGTCTACGTCCATTCCTACTGTGAACATGTGATGGGCCCATACAATGAAGCCTAGAAGGCCAATGGCCATCATGGCTCATACCATGCCCATGTAACCGAAAGGTTCTTTTTTACCAGAGTAGTAGGCAACAATGTGTGAAATTATACCAAACCCTGGAAGAATAAGAATGTAGACCTCTGGGTGTCCAAAGAATCAGAATAGGTGTTGATAAAGGATAGGGTCTCCTCCTCCTGCCGGGTCAAAGAAGGTAGTATTTAAATTTCGGTCCGTCAGGAGTATCGTAATTCCTGCAGCAAGCACTGGAAGAGAGAGGAGAAGCAGAACAGCAGTAATTAGAACGGCTCAGACAAATAGGGGAGTCTGGTATTGGGAGATAGCTGGGGGTTTCATGTTGATGATGGTTGTAATGAAGTTAATGGCCCCAAGGATTGAGGAAACCCCTGCCAGATGCAGGGAGAAGATGGTTAAGTCGACAGATGCCCCCGCATGTGCTAAGTTCCCGGCTAGTGGGGGATAAACTGTTCACCCAGTGCCGGCACCAGCTTCTACTCCGGAGGAAGCAAGGAGTAAAAGGAAAGAGGGAGGGAGAAGTCAGAAACTCATGTTATTCATTCGAGGAAATGCCATATCAGGGGCCCCAATCATTAGGGGAATAAGTCAGTTTCCAAATCCTCCAATCATAATTGGCATTACTATAAAGAAAATTATTACAAATGCATGTGCAGTAACAATTACATTATAAATCTGGTCGTCTCCAAGGAGGGCGCCTGGTTGGCTTAGCTCCGCTCGAATGAGCAGGCTTAAGGCTGTGCCTACTATTCCGGCTCAAGCACCAAATACTAGATAAAGGGTGCCGATGTCTTTGTGATTAGTCGAGAAAAATCAACGTGTGATTGCCACAGGTAGGATGGCTGAGTTTTTAAGCGGTGGATTGTAGCCCCATAAACAGAGGTTTGAGTCCTCTTCTTACCAAGCTCTGAGGTGTTTTACATATTAGATTGCAAATCTAAAGAAGCAGGCTAATCGCCTGCCGGGGCTTTCCCCCGCCTTTAGCCGCCTATCAGGCGGGGGAAAGGTAGATGGATGCTCGCTGGTTTGAGCGCTTAGCTGTTAACTAAGAGTTTGTAGGATCGAGGCCTGCCTATCTAGTAAGGCTTTAGCTTAATTAAAGTGTCTGTTTTGCATGCAGGAGATGTGGGGTAATGTCCCGCAAGTCTTACAGGGACTGGGAGATTCTCACTCCCGCTGAGGGCTTTGAAGGCCCTTGGTCTAGATGTTAGCCTAAGTCTCTTAGAGGGTTAGTAGTGCAACCGTGGCTGGAGTAAGGGGTAGGAGGGAGAGTGCGGCCATGGTGGCAACAGCGACGGGCAGCGTGAGTTGAGACGAGGGGAGTCGTCAGGGGGTAGTGCCGGCCAGATTATTAGGGGATATAGTTAGGGTTATTGCGTATGAAAGCCGTAGGTAGAAGTAGAGGCTAAGGAGGGCAGTTAGTGCGGCTAATGTGGCTGCCGGGGCAAGGTCTTGTTTAGCCAATTCTTGCAGAATAAGTCACTTTGGCATAAAGCCCGTCAGAGGGGGGAGGCCGCCTAGGGATAGGAGCACGAGGGGTGCGAGGGCGGTAAGTACGGGAGCTTTTGTTCAAGAGGCGGCGAGGGCATTAATGTTAGTTGACTTGTTTAGTTTGAATACAAGGAATGTTGAGAATGTTATAATAAAGTATGTGAGGAGGGTTAGGAAGGTGAGAGAGGGGGAAAATTGGAGTACTAAGACTATTCAGCCAAGGTGAGCAATTGAGGAGTAGGCGAGGATCTTTCGTAGTTGTGTTTGGTTTAGTCCTCCTCACCCTCCGACGAGGGTTGACGCAAGTCCTAGTGCAATCAAGATGGTTGAGTTGGTTGGTTGGATCTGAAGAAGGAGGGCGAAAGGGGCAAGTTTTTGTCAGGTAGACAGAATAAGTCCTGTAGTAAGGTCCAGTCCTTGGAGAACTTCAGGTAGCCACGAATGCAGAGGAGCAAGGCCAATTTTTAGGGCGAGGGCAATGGTGATTATTGTGATGGGAAGTGGGTGTGATATTTGTTGAATATCTCATTGTCCTGTGAGTCAGGCGTTGGTAGTGCTTGCAAAAAGTAGTATAGCAGCCGCTGTTGCCTGGGTGAGGAAATATTTTGTAGTGGCTTCTACTGCCCGTGGGTGGTGGTGTTGGGCTATTAAGGGGATAATGGCGAGGGTGTTTATTTCAAGTCCTATTCATGCTAGCAGTCAGTGGGAGCTTGCAAATGTAATTGTGGTTCCTAGGCCTAGTCCGAATAGCAGGGTGGCTAAGATGTACGGGTTCATTAGTAAAGGAAGGAGTTTAACCAACATGTTTGGGGTATGGGCCCAAAAGCTTAATTAGCTGACTTTACTAGGAAGTGGTGTAGTGGAAGCACTGAGAGTTTTGATCTCTCCAGGTAGGGTTCGAACCCCTTCTTTCTAAGGAGTCGGGGGGACTTTAACCCCCATAATTCACTCTATCAAAGTGGCCCTTTGCTTCAGGCACAACTCCTGGGGCTATAGTTGAGGGGGTAACCCTGCAAATGCGATGGGGAGTGCTAGGTGTCAAATAACTAAGGCCAGCGTTAGGGGAAGAAAGTTTTTTCAGATGAGGTGCATGAGTTGGTCATACCGGAATCGGGGATATGAGGCTCGGACTCAAAGAAACACAATTGAAAGTAGGGCTGCTTTAGTTATTAGGTTAACTGCGGTTAGTTCTGGGATGGTCGGGATGTGCGAAGCTCCTAGGAAGAGAGTGGCGGAGAGTGTGTTTATGAGCAAGATGTTGGCGTATTCTGCTAGGAAAAATAGGGCAAAGGGGCCTCCTGCATACTCTACATTGAAGCCCGATACTAGCTCAGATTCACCTTCGGTGAGGTCAAAGGGGGCACGGTTGGTTTCTGCTAAAGTTGAGATGTATCATATTGCGGCTAAAGGTCAGGCTGGGAGAATTAATCAGATGCTTTCTTGAGCAACATTGAAGGTTTGTAGCGTAAATCCGCCAGTAAAAATAATAGCGTTTAGAAGGATAAGGCCTAGGCTTACTTCATACGAGATGGTTTGGGCTACGGCACGCAGGGCACCAATGAGGGCATATTTTGAGTTGGATGCTCAGCCTGACCCTAGAATAGAGTAGACCGCCAGGCTGGATAGGGCAAGGACAAATAAAATGCCTAGGTTTAGATCAATAACTGGGTACGGCAGGGGCATTGGGGCCCATAGGGTAAGGGCGAGTGTGAGGGCTAATATCGGGGTCAGGAGGAAGAGGATTGGGGAGGAAGTTGAGGGTCGCACAGGTTCTTTAATGAACAGTTTAACTCCGTCGGCAATGGGTTGTAATAAGCCGTAAGGCCCTACAATGTTTGGCCCTTTTCGCAGTTGCATATAACCTAGCACTTTTCGTTCAAGCAAGGTTAAGAAGGCAACAGCTAGTAGAACAGGTACGATAAAGGTTAGGGGGTTAATAATGTGGGTGATGAGTGTTGAAATCATAGTTAAGGAGAGGACTTGAACCTCTGTGGAAAGGGCTTAGGTCTTTTGCATTAGCCGGGCTCTGCCACCTTAACATGCCATTTTCTCAGGCAGCAGGGTATGCCCTTTTGCCTATTTTAGTTGTCTTCATTAGGTGGGGGTGAGGCGTACCTTGAGCATGGGCCTCTTCTTTTCGGTCCTTTCGTACTAGAAAAGATCATATCATAGATAGAAACTGACCTGGATTACTCCGGTCTGAACTCAGATCACGTAGGACTTTAATCGTTGAACAAACGAACCCTTAATAGCGGCTGCACCATTAGGATGTCCTGATCCAACATCGAGGTCGTAAACCCCCTTGTCGATATGGGCTCTAAAAGGGGATTGCGCTGTTATCCCTAGGGTAACTCGGTCCGTTGATCGGCGTTGCCGGATCTTATTGGTCAGAAATTCTGTTCGCTAGAGCGGGAGCTCTCAGTTGTAGGAGGGGGTGTTCCCATTCCACGTGGGGGTTTTGTGTTTCCCCGCGGTCGCCCCAACCAAAGACATTAGGGCAGGTCTCATCTGGTTTAGCCCCTTATTCGGGGGTGTTTAACATGATCTGCTTTGGTGTCTAAAGCTCCATAGGGTCTTCTCGTCTTATGGTTATATCCCCGCTTCTGCACGGGGAGATCAATTTCATTGACTTGAAAGAGGAGACAGCTAAGCCCTCGTTATGCCATTCATACAGGTCTCCATTTAAAAGACAAGTGATTGCGCTACCTTCGCACGGTCAAAATACCGCGGCCGTTAAACTTATAGTCACAGGGCAGGCGGGACCTCTTATTCATTAGTTTTGCAAGAGGCGATGTTTTTGGTAAACAGGCGAGGCTTCATGTGTTTGCCGAGTTCCTTCTCTTTCCTTTAGTCTTTCCCCATGGGCACACCAGTGTGGGGTTAACGGTTTCTCATTGGATGTTTTTCTGGTTGTTTGGTCTGTTGTTCAGTACCCTCTTTGTTTGGGGCCGTTAAGGTTCGGTGGGGGGTCCGTTCCGATTTATGCGTGTGCAGGGAGAGAGGTAATACTCTCTGATTACTCATATTAGCATGGTCACTCCTATGTTTGCATAGGACGGCCTGGTATGATGAGGGGGCTAAGATAAAATTATCAGGATGGGGAGGGGTAGGTGATATGTCTGAGCTTTAACGCTTTCTATAGGGATGGCTGCTTTTAGGCCCACCAAAACATTTTACCTTTAAATTTATTATGATCTTTACCCTCCTGGGAAAGTTGTGTCTTGTATCAAAGGGGCTGTACCCCCTTTGATTAACTCTCTCGGTTTCTTTAGGTGTCAAAATGGGGTTTAGACGGAGGGTGAAGAAAGAAGCCGGGAGGCTGAACTTCTATCCAATTCTCAGGCAACCAGCTATAACTAGGTTCGGTAGGTCTGTCACCTCTACTCAAAGTTCTTCCCACTCTTTTGCCACAGAGACGGGTTTGCCCTATTGATAGGCTGCCTTGGAGTAGCTCACTTAGTTTCGGGGAGCCAAACTAAAGTGCTCTTTGCTTGGATTTTTCTGGCTAAATCATGATGCAAAAGGTACGAGTTAAAATCTCTGCTTTTTTAGGCTTTACTGGATTGTTTCACTTCTCTTTCAGCATTCCCTTGCGGTACTTTCTCTATTGCTCCGTGGTCCCTTTTCTATCGCCTATACTTAGGGGGAAAAATGGTTTGTTTGGTTGAGTTGTCAGTGTGTTTGGGGTTATTAATGAGGGTTTGTTGTTTTTGTTGGGGTGGGCTAGCTGTTGGGCGTCAGGGTAATCCGATTTGCACGGATGACTTCTCAGTGTAAGGGAGATGCTTTTCTGTCTTAGCTATACTCTGATTTTTCCAAGCGCACCTTCCGGTACACTTACCATGTTACGACTTGCCTCCCCTTTGCAATTATAGGGCTTTAGTTATCTGAGTTTGTAAGCTCGGGGAGAGTGACGGGCGGTGTGTGCGCGCTTCAGGGCCGATTTCAGCGGAACACTCTATTTCCTGCTTACTGCTAAATCCTCCTTCAGATATACATTTCAGTATATCGTCCGTATTCACTGTATTAGGGAATGTAGCCCATTTCTTCCCCCTCCATACGCTACACCTCGACCTGACGTTTTGGGCTGTGCCAATTTTGCTTACTATAAGGCCTTCACAGGGTAAGCTGACGACGGTGGTATATAGGCGGGAAAAACAAGGAAGGGTGAGGTTGAACGGGGGTTATCGGTTCTAGAACAGGCTCCTCTAGGTGGATCTAAAGCACCGCCAAGTCCTTTGGGTTTCAAGCTGATGCTCGTAGTTCCCAGGCGGACAGCAGGTGTAGTTTACTGTCGATGTTTAGGGCTAGGCATAGTGGGGTATCTAATCCCAGTTTGTGTCATAGCTTTCGTGGGTTCAGATGGCATAAAGTCACTTTCGTGATTGAACTTCTTGCCTTCGGGTGCGTATAACAGCTCTGAAGGTATTCGACTTTAGTGTCTGACTTATCTTAACCACTCTTTACGCCGGTATCTAACAACTTGGGTCTCTCGTATAACCGCGGTGGCTGGCACGAGTTTTACCGACCCTCTTAGCTTTGACTAAGTCAAGTTTTCACTTATGGCTTAATGTCTATCACTGCTGAGTTCCCTTGAGGGTGTGGCTAAGCAAGGCGTCATGGGCTTAAAATTAAGTGTGCCTGATACCGGCTCCTTGTTCCCAGACAGGGAACTGTAGGGCATTCTCACAGGGGTGCGGATACTTGCATGTGTAAGTTTAGCTAAAGTTGATGGTAAAGTCAGGACCAAACCTTTGTGCCTGCGGAGCTTTCTAGGGCTCATCTTAACATCTTCAGTGTCATGCTTTAATTAAGCTACGCTAGC